CATTATTATAATAATATTATATAGCGATAAAAATTAATAGTGGGAGGCAAGAATGGTGGGGGCATTACTGGTAATACTAATAATAGGATGCATTTTGAACTAATCAGACTTTTGACTACTATAGCACGAAATTTTGGAAAGTCTCCCGGGGTGGCTGATAAAATTTTTTGGAGAAGCCTTTGCGAAAGTTTTTTGGAGCGGGTTTTTTCTTGGAAAGATTTGAATCGTTTTTTCGAAAAAAAAGTCTTGAATGCGATTTTTTTCATTATTGTAAATAGCATTTTCATAGCGCATTTTAGAGAAATCCGAAAAAACAATGGTAAGTCGGGAGAACAGGGGGAGCGGGTAAAAGAATAATATGTCACGAGTGAGGGGGAAAATGAGCCTCAATAAAAAGTGGGTAGAAACCCTTAAACCTCGTTAAAAACTAAAAAGAGGCTTGATGATAGATAGTCGGGAGGGAGTCCAAAAATGGGGGGGGTGAGTTCGGTAAAAGCAATCACTGAAAAGTCGCTAGAACAAGGAAGGGGCGTGAGCCAGAAGTGCTAAACTTAATAATAAAGTCAGAGGAAAATTTCACCAACAAGGTTTTCTGAGATTCGTCGATATGTGGCAGTTTAGTATAGTGTAATAAATTTTTTAAAAAAAACAGCTCTCATTTTACAATGAAAACCAAGTAGTATATTCAAAAACAATTCTTCGCGTCTGACCTGATTTTGGGGTTTTTCAGGAAATAAATAGAACGCCAGGAGTTAGGGGGGTAGGGGGGTTTAAACGCCCAAAAACCAGTATATTAGACAACCCAGGGGTAATCCAAGAGTCATATGCACCTGATATCCAAATTTGTGGTTATCCAGTAATATCTTTCCACCTCTCATACTATGTCCTAGCGAGCAAGGAAATAGATCCACCGTGTCAACAATCCTTAGAAATGCACTCTGAAATGCCAATTGAAAGGGTAAAAAAAAAAGAACCAAATGCATCTAAAAGAGACTGTTGAGTGGGTAATGAGTAGTGATGGACTCCACCATCGTGATGTGCAAAAGTGCGTTGAATAGAGCGAAACTTGCAGGTTATGACCCTGACGTAGGAACCAAATGCCAGGAAAAGTGCATGGTCGTGCTACCCCCACGAGTTATGTGGGGTTTAGCATTGGGGTAGGTATCCTCGACGTCTAGTTATGATTATGACTTATCAAAGTTCAAACAACACGATCACAATAGGTGGACGAAGGAACGTAGAAGATGTTTAAGTTAATAGGGTGCTCGTCTTCAGGTATGAGTCAGGTGGTACTGATAGATGATTATTATCAATTGTGTCATTTAATTAGTGTTTATGGGTGATGAAACGTCCTATATTTAACATACAAGTGTGCGGGTACACCATAAAATTTACTTGTTTGAACGTAAAAGCAGTTTAACTGATCTCAATGAGTATTAAACATAGTATGCTTGTGGTAATACACCGTGTATTGATGGTATACTTATGTCTTTAAACATACATTCTTTATTTCCCTTCAAATGTTTAAATTAGGTATATGTTGATATTACATAGGATGGGGTATAAGAACGAATGAGGGACTTAGCTATGACCATCTTGATACGTTATAGGTAAAACAGGTATTGTAAAACGAGTAATGGGGAGTTGTGTTAATGAGACAAAATACCTTGAGTAAGACCAATAGGAGTTGATAATACACTTTAGTACTCATTAACATGTGTCATATAGATGAATGGTAGAGTACATAGTATGTATTAAAACATATACTCCCAAGAAGGACTAGAAACCGAGTAGACAGTAGAGCTGAGAGTGGTTAAAAGAGAAGTTGAAGAAGGGCTATAGTTGGGTCAAGACCATGTGTATTAGGACCACTAATCCATAAAGGACATAAGGGCCGGCGTCAGGGGGTAGTCTAATTTAGGATCTTAGCTTTGGGAGTTAAGGGTGGGAGTTAAAATCTTCTCCCCCTGAGGTGGGGGAGGGGGGGTTAGGACGTGGTTGCTGGCAGAGATCGGCAGCAGCAGCGATCAAGCGCTAGGGAGGAATTTAACCTCCGGCCCCCGGATTACAAGACCGGTGCTCTCACACTGAGCTACTAGGGCAATTTCAATTGAGGGCCTTGTTCTCTGCTCATCCTGTGAGAGGGAGGAAGAAGAGGAAGATAGAGAAGTAGATGACTGAGGCCAGCTGCCCAATAATGATATAGGGGTGCTCTACGGGTATTCCGCCAATTCATGTCAGAATTAGGACGTCTGCAATAAGGGTTCAGAAGAGAAGTTGGGTGACTGGTCGGAAGGTGAGCCCTCGTTGTTTAGAAGTGTGTAAGATTGGGACCACCATTAGAACAAGGATGGAGAACAGAAGGGCTAAGACCCCTCCGAGCTTGTTCGGGATCGACCGCAGAATGGCGTAGGCAAAGAGGAAATACCACTCGGGCTTGATGTGAGGGGGAGTGACAAGCGGGTTGGCGGGGATGAAGTTGTCTGGGTCACCTAAGAGGTTGGGGGAGAATAATGCGAGAGAAGTTAGGGCGAATAGTAGGATGGCAAATCCGAGAAGGTCTTTGTACGAAAAGTAAGGGTGGAAGGAGACCTTATCCGCGTCGGAGTTCAGGCCGGCAGGGTTGTTTGAGCCTGTTTCGTGGAGGAAAAGAAGGTGAAGTACCGTAGCCGCTAAGATGACAAACGGGAAGAGGAAATGAAAGGCAAAGAAGCGGGTGAGGGTGGCATTATCGACTGAAAAGCCCCCTCAGATTCATTGGACGAGCATTTCTCCGGCATAGGGCACAGCTGAGAGAAGGTTGGTAATTACTGTAGCGCCTCAGAAGGACATTTGACCCCAAGGGAGGACATATCCCACGAATGCTGTCATCATCGTGAGGAGGAGGAGGACTACCCCAATATTTCATGTTTCCTTGTACAGGTAGGAGCCGTAGTACAGGCCTCGCCCGATGTGGAGGTAAATACAGATGAAAAAGAAGGAGGCGCCATTGGCGTGCATGTTTCGGATGAGCCAGCCGTAATTAACGTCTCGGCAGATGTGGGTGACAGATGAGAATGCTATGGAGATGTCGGAGGTGTAGTGTATAGCTAAAAATAGACCGGTGAGAATCTGTGAGATGAGGCAGAGGCCTAGAAGGGAGCCGAAGTTTCACCAGGCGGAGATGTTGACGGGCGCTGGTAGGTCTACTAGCGCGTCATTGGCAATTTTTAAAAGGGGGTGGGTCTTTCGAAGGCTGGCCATTAGGGTTCTTGTAGTTGAATAACAACGGCGGTTTTTCAAGTCGTTAGTCCTGGTTAGAGTCCGGGCAGGAATTATGACTTATCTTGTGTCTGTGTTTTTACTTGGTTTAGTAGCGGGGTTGGTAGGGGTAGCATCTAATCCTGCTCCGTACTTTGCTGCGTTAGGGTTGGTGATGGCAGCGGGGGCGGGGTGCGGGGTCTTGGTGGGGCAGGGGGGATCTTTTTTGTCGTTGGTCTTATTTTTAATTTATCTAGGAGGGATGTTGGTGGTCTTTGCTTATTCTGCGGCGTTAGCTGCGGAACCCTTTCCTGAGACTTGGGGGGACCGGTCCGTCTTAGGGTACGTAGTGGTTTACTTGGTGGGGGTGGGGCTCTTGGCGAGCTACTACTGATCGGGGTGGTACGAAGGTTCTTGAATGGTCGTGGACGAACTGAAAGAGTTCTCTACTTTACGGGGGGATACCAGCGGGGTGGCTTTAATATATTCGTCAGGGGGTGAGATGCTAGTAGTGTGCGCGTGGGTGCTGCTACTGACGTTGTTTGTGGTGTTGGAGTTAACGCGTGGGCTTAGCCGGGGGGCTCTGCGGGCAGTTTAGAAGGAGAGAATTAGGATAGCGAGGGCGAGGGTTAGAAAGAATAGGCTGAGGTAGGTCTTAATTATCCCTTGTTGTAACTCATTGGTGAAGTTAATTGCTGGGAGGTGGGAGCCGGAAGCTGCTTTTGGCCCCACTTTTTCTATTCACGCTAAATCCAATGTTTGGGTGGCAATGGCTTGCCCCAAGGACAAGTTGAGCTTGGGGGCAAGGCGGTGGGTGATAGCAGGGAAAAAGCCAAGTATATTGGAGAAGTTGTGGGGGACGAGGTTTGGGGTGCTTTTGTGTTGGCTGTTGGTCAGGGCGGCAAGTTCAAGGGCGATGAGGAGGCCGAGAACGGAGACGATGAGGGCGCTTAGCTTAAGGAGCGGGGGCATGGTTATGACGGGGGTCTTTAAGGGGAGGAAGTTTGAGGTGATAATGAGCCCCGCTACGATGCTGCCTCAGGCTAGGCGTTTGATGGGGTTAATGATAGAGGGGTTATTTTCGTTGATGGGGGAGAGCGGGGGGAATCGGGGGTGGCCCATAGAGACAAGATAGATTATGCGGATACTGTAGACGGCGGTGAAGGAAGTAGCAAGAAGAGTGAGCGTGAGGGCCCAGGCGTTGAGGTAGGATGTGTTAAGGGCTTCGATGATGGCGTCCTTAGAGAAGAATCCGGCCAGGAAGGGGGTGCCTGTTAAAGCGAGGCTGCCAATGGTGATGCAGGTCGAGGTAAACGGGGCGAGGCTGTAGAGGCCCCCCATTTTTCGGATGTCCTGCTCGTTGTTAAGGCTGTGGATAAGGGAGCCCGAGCATAGGAAGAGCATTGCCTTGAAGAATGCATGGGTGCAGATGTGGAGGAATGCAAGTTGGGGTTGATTGAGGCCGATTGTCACTATCATCAAGCCCAGTTGGCTAGATGTTGAGAATGCTACGATCTTTTTGATGTCATTTTGAGTGAGGGCGCAGGTGGCAGTAAAGAGGGTGGTGAGGGCCCCCAGGCAGAGGCAGGTGGTGAGGGCGGTGTGGTTGTCCTCTATAAGGGGGCTCAGTCGGATGAGGAGAAAGATGCCTGCAACGACCATGGTGCTTGAGTGGAGGAGGGCAGAGACAGGGGTGGGGCCTTCCATGGCGGAGGGCAGTCAAGGGTGGAGGCCAAATTGTGCAGATTTTCCAGTGGCGGCAAGAATTAGGCCAAGGAGGGGAAGTGTAAGATCAAGCCCTTTAGAGGAGGCAAACATCTGTTGAATTTCTCAGGAGTTGAGGTTTATTGCAAACCAGGCCATGCTTAGGATAAGGCCAATATCCCCGACACGGTTGTAAAGGACGGCTTGGAGGGCGGCTGTGTTAGCATCAGCTCGGCCGTACCATCAGCCGATGAGAAGAAAGGACATAATCCCTACGCCTTCTCAGCCAATGAAGAGCTGGAATATGTTGTTGGCGGTGACCAGGACGATTATTGCCACCAAAAAGAGGAGGAGGTACTTAAAGAACCGGTTTATGTTTGGGTCCGCGTGTATGTACCAGGAAGCAAATTCTAGAATTGATCAAGTTACGTACAGGGCGATGGGGGTAAAGATGATGGAGTAATGATCAAACTTAAAGCTTAGATTAATATCAAAAGTGAGGGTGTTTATTCATTGCCAGTTGGTTACGACTGTCTCCGTGCCTTCGTTGAGAAAAATGAAGAGGGAGAGAAGGCTGACGAAAAATGCGGTCTTCACTGCAGTCTTCACGTGAGTCAGTGCCCAGGTCTCTTGGTGGGGAGTAGGCTTCAGGGTTGTTATTAAAGGGAAGATGAGGAGGGCGAGGGTGGATAGAAGGCCTGCAGACAAGGCGAAGGGGGCTAGGTTCATAGCTACTACTTGGATTTGCACCAAGAGTTTTTGGTTCCTAAGACCAACGGATGAGCTGTTATCCTTTAGAAGCCCGAGTGAGCCGGGGAGTCTAACCCTGGGGGCAGGAGATTAGCAGTTTCTGCGGCCGTCGGGCCTCTCTCGGTGGGCAAGAGGGCTCTAACCTCTGTCTCTAGAATCACAATCTAGTGTTTTCGTTAAACTATGCCTACAGAAGCATCACCCTCACATGAGCTCAGGCTTCAGTACTAGTAGGGCAATTGGAAGGAGGTGAAGTATGAGGAGGAGGTGTTCTCGTGTGTGGGAGGGTTCGAGGGCGATGACGTGGGAAGGAAGAGGGCCTCGTTGGGTTGTTAGGAAAAGGTGGAGGGAGTAGCCCGCGGTGATAAGGGTACCGGCCCCTGTCAGGAGGAGGGTTCAGAAGGATCAGTTGAACATAGATGAGATGATCAGGAGCTCCCCCATGAGATTGGGGAGTGGGGGGAGTGCGAGATTTGCTAGGCTAGCAATAAATCATCAAGTAGTTATTAAGGGCAGAACAGTTTGCATTCCGCGGACGAGGAGCATGGTCCGGCTGTGGGTGCGCTCATAGCTGGTGTTGGCAAGACAGAACAGGGCAGAGGAAGCCAGGCCGTGCGCGATTATGAGAATGATTGCTCCGGAGAAGCCTCAGGGGGTTTGGATCAGAATTCCCCCGACTACGAGGCCCATGTGGCTGACGGAGGAGTAGGCAATCAGGGACTTAAGGTCTGTTTGGCGTAGGCAAATGGAGCCGGTTATGATGATACCCCAGAGTGCTAGCGCAATAAAGGGGTAAGCGAGGTGGCTGGTGAGGGGGTCTAGTACAACCATTATGCGCATTATCCCGTAGCCCCCAAGTTTTAGGAGGACTGCAGCTAGAACCATGGAGCCGGCAATAGGGGCTTCGACATGGGCCTTGGGGAGCCACAGGTGAGCCCCATAAAGGGGCATCTTAACAAGGAAAGCAAGGAGGCAGCCGGCCCATCACAGCTTGTCGCCTCATGTGGAAAGGTGTAGAGGTTGGGCGTATTGGAGGGTAAGCAGCGAGAGGGTGCCAACGTCCTTTTGAAGGAGGAGGAGGGCAACAAGAAGGGGGAGGGACCCTGCAAGGGTGTAGAAGAGGAAGTAGGTCCCGGCGTTCAGCCGTTCTGTCTGATTTCCTCAGCGGGTGATGAGGAAGAGGGTGGGGATAAGTGTGGCTTCAAACATGATGTAGAACATAATGATCTCAGTGGAGCCGAAGGCTAGGATGAGGAACATCTGAAGCGAGGCCAAAAGGGAGATGTAGGTTCGTTGTCGGTTAGTCGGCTCTGGTGAAATGTGGTTTTGGCTGGCGAGAATTATGAGGGGTAAGAGTCAGCAAGAGAGGATCAAGAGAGGTGTGGAGAGCGGGTCAGATGCCAGGTAGTGGCTGGAAGTGAGCCACCCCGTTTCGGAGGATCCCTTGAGTCATAAGAGGCTTGCGAAGGCAATGCCCAGGCTTTGGAGGAGAGAAGTGGGTCACAGCCACTTGATGGGAGTAAGCCAGATTGTTGGGAAGAGCATAATCGTTGGAATCAGGACCTTTAGCATCGGAGCAGGTTTAAGTTTTGGAGGTGGTCTGTCCCGTGCGTGCGAGAGGTTGCAACTAAGAGAGCAAGGCCTGCGCTTGCTTCACAAGCTGAGAATGCCAGTAAAAGTATGGGGGTGGCAGAGAACTCCGTTGCTTCGAGTTGGAGTGCTCAGAGGGAGAGGGCAATATAGAGTGAGAGCATTATACCCTCTAGGCAGAGGAGGGCTGAAAGGAGGTGTGTTCGGTGGAACGCTAGCCCTATGAAGCCGAGAATGAAGGCAGAGGTGAAGCTGAAGTGTACGGGTGTCATAAGGAGGTCATGGGGTTTAACCATGATTTTTTGAGCCGAAATCAAAGGTCTTCTTTGGACTAACCGCCTATTCAGCTCACTCCAGCCCTCCTTGGGCTCACTCGTATGCGAGGCCTAGCGTTAGGAGGGCCAGGACTGCTGTGGTTCAGGCGAAGGTGGCGGAGGGGGAAGCAAGTTGGTCCCCTCACGGCAGTGGAAGGAGGAGGGCAATTTCGAGGTCAAAAAGTAGGAAAAGAATGGCAACTAAGAAGAAGCGGAGGGAGAAAGGAAGGCGGGCAGAGCCCAGCGGGTCGAAGCCGCACTCATAGGGGGAGAGCTTTTCGGCATTGGGGTTGAGCTGGGGAAGTCAGAAGGATACGAGGGCAAGGATAACTGAGAGGGCGGATGTAATAAGAATTACAGCGGTGATTACGTTCATTATCTTTCCTTGGATTTTAACCAAGACCGTATGATTGGAAGTCATTTATACTAGCGTTGATACTAGAAAGATTATGAGCCTCATCAGTAGATGGAGACGTACAGGAAAAGTCAGACAACGTCAACGAAGTGTCAGTATCAGGCGGCGGCCTCAAACCCAAAGTGGTGTTCGGATGTAAAGTGGTATTGAATTTGGCGGAGAAGGCAGATAGCTAGGAAGGTGGAGCCAATAATAACGTGGAGGCCATGGAAGCCGGTGGCCACAAAGAATGTGGCGCCGTAGACGCCGTCGGCGATGGTAAAGGGGGCTTCGTAATACTCTAGGCCTTGAAGGAAAGTGAAGTAGAAGCCTAGGAGGATGGTTAGGCCTAGCGATTGAATAGCCTGTTTTCGTTCACCGGCTATGATGCTGTGGTGTGCTCATGTGACGGTGACACCGGAGGCAAGAAGCACTGCCGTGTTAAGTAGGGGGACTTCAAAGGGGTCAAGGGCGAGAATTCCTGTGGGGGGCCAGCAGCCTCCTAGTTCAGGGGTTGGGGCTAGGCTAGAGTGGTAAAAAGCTCAGAAGAAGCCAAGAAAGAAAAACACTTCCGATGTAATAAACAAGATTATACCGTATCGTAGGCCTTTTTGAACGGGAGGGGTGTGGTGTCCTTGGAAAGTGCCTTCCCGGATAATGTCTCGTCATCACTGATATATCGTGAGAAGTAGGAGTACTAGGCCTAGTGTTATGAGGGTAGTAGAGTGGAAGTGAAATCAGACTGCAAGGCCTGATGTTATGAGGAGGGCGGCGATTGCGCCGGTAAGGGGTCAGGGGCTGGGGTCTACCATGTGGAATGCGTGTGCTTGGTGGGCCATTAGATGTTTTCTTGTAGGTAGAGGCTTAAAAGGAGGACAAAGACGTAGGCCTGAATCATGGCAACGGCGACTTCTAGGAGCGTAAGGAGGAAAAGGATGGTGGTGGTTAAGAGGGCTACGGTGGGCATGATTGGGAGGAGAACAACGGCGGCTGTTGAGATTAGGCCAATTAAGAGGTGCCCAGCTGTAAGATTTGCAGTGAGTCGGACCCCGAGGGCCAGGGGTCGAATAAAGAGACTAATTGTTTCGATGATGATCAGTARGGGGATCAGAAGGGTGGGGGTACCCTCAGGAAGAAGGTGACCGAGGGCTACCGTGGGCTGGTTTCGTATCCCAATAATTACGGTTGCAAGTCAAAGGGGGACGGCAAGGCCCAGATTAAGGGAGAGTTGGGTTGTAGGGGTGAAGGTGTAGGGTAGGAGTCCGAGGATATTTAGGGTGATGAGGAAAAGCATGAGGGATGTGAGGATTGCTGCTCACTTATGGCCTCCCAGGTTGAGTGGAAGAAGGAGCTGTTGGGTAAAGCGGTTGATAAATCAGCCCTGAAGTGTAAGGAGACGATTGTTAAGTCAGCGGGTGGAAGGGGTGGGGAACAGGAGTCAGGGCAGGGACAGGGCAAGGGCAATTAGGGGAAGCCCTAGGAAAGAGGGGCTTAAGAATTGGTCAAAGAAGCTTAGTGTCATGGTCAGTTTCAGGGCTCTGTTTTAGTTTTTTCGGTGTTGAGGGTGGGTTCGTTGGGGAAGGTGTGAGCTAAGACTTTAGGGGGGATAACAATTAAGAAAACCAGTCATGCAAATAGAAGGATGGCAAATCAGGGGGCAGGGTTGAGTTGAGGCATGCACTAAGGGTGGTTGGGGGCCACCAGTCTTTAGCTTAAAAGGCTAACGCTAGTCCCGGTTTAGCTTCTTAGTGAGGCGTCTTCAAGTATAAGGGAGGATCAGTTTTCGAAGTGCTCCAGGGGGACTGACTCAACTACAATGGGTATAAAACTATGGTTGGCCCCGCAGATTTCAGAGCATTGGCCGTAGAAGACCCCCGGTCGGGAGGCAATAAAGGCTGTTTGATTTAGGCGGCCTGGGACGGCATCCATCTTAACGCCAAGGGCGGGGACGGCCCAAGAGTGGAGGACGTCTTCTGCTGACACAAGAACTCGGATTGGGGATTCAGCAGGGATTACCATGCGGTGATCTGCTTCAAGAAGTCGAAATTGCCCAGGGGCCAGGTCTTGGGTCGGGATCATATAAGAGTCGAAGCCTAGGTCTTTGTAGTCAGTGTATTCGTAACTTCAGTACCATTGGTGGCCCATAGCCTTCACTGTGAGGTGTGGGTCGTTAATTTCGTCTATGAGGTAGAGGATTCGGAGAGAGGGAAGGGCGATGAGAATAAGGATGATGGCTGGGAGAATGGTTCAGATAATCTCGATTTCTTGGGAGTCAAGGATATATTTGTTGGTTAATTTAGTTGAGACCATAGCAACAATAATGTAGAGCACCAAAATGCTGATGAGAAGTACAATTATTAAAGCGTGGTCGTGGAAGTGGAGGAGCTCTTCTATAACAGGTGAGGCCGCGTCTTGGAATCCTAGTTGGGTGGGATGTGCCATTCTAGCTTTACGCCCAAGGCACGCGGGGGTTTAACCCGCAATTTTGCCTCGACAAGGCAATGTAATAACAAATTTTACTAGTGTCTTATTAAGAAAGTGGCAGAGTGGTTATGCAGCTGGCTTGAAACCAGTTTATGGGGGTTCAATTCCTTCCTTTCTCGTATGCTGTTTGGACTTGTACAAATGCAGGCTCCTCGAATGTGTGGTAGGGAGGAGGGCATCCATGAAGTCACTCCACATTGGTTGTGGTCATTTCCACAGATAAAACTTCTCGCTTAGCTGCAAATGCTTCTCAAAGGATAAAGAGGAATATAATGACAGCAACCAGCGAAATCAGGGATCCGGCTGAGGAGACAGTGTTTCACAGGGTGTAGGCGTCTGGGTAGTCTGAATATCGTCGCGGCATCCCTGCGAGGCCCAGGAAGTGTTGGGGGAAGAAGGTTAAGTTGACTCCGACGAATATGATCCCAAAGTGGATTTTAGTTCATGTAGTGTGAAGGGTGTACCCTGAAAATAGTGGGAACCAGTGAACAAAGGCGGCCATAATGGCAAAGACAGCCCCCATGGAGAGAACGTAATGGAAGTGGGCAACTACGTAGTAGGTGTCGTGGAGGACAATGTCTAGTGAGGAGTTGGCTAGAACGATGCCTGTGAGACCGCCAACTGTGAAAAGGAAGATGAAGCCAAGGGCTCAGAGCAGAGGTGTCTCTCACTTAATAGAGCCCCCGTGAAGGGTGGCTAATCAGCTAAAGACTTTAACCCCTGTTGGGATGGCAATAATTATTGTAGCAGAGGTAAAGTATGCTCGAGTATCTACGTCTATCCCAACAGTGAACATGTGGTGCGCTCAGACGATGAAGCCTAGGAGTCCGATGGCCATCATGGCTCAGACTATCCCCATGTACCCGAAAGGTTCTTTCTTCCCCGAGTAGTAGGCGACGATATGGGAGATCATGCCAAAGCCTGGGAGGATTAGAATGTAGACTTCAGGGTGCCCGAAAAATCAGAACAGGTGTTGATAGAGAATGGGGTCTCCTCCCCCCGCCGGGTCGAAGAATGTTGTATTGAGGTTTCGGTCGGTGAGAAGCATTGTAATTCCGGCAGCTAGGACAGGGAGGGATAGAAGGAGGAGGACAGCGGTGACTAGAACAGCTCAGACGAACAGGGGTGTCTGATATTGGGAGATGGCTGGGGGCTTCATATTGATGATTGTGGTAATAAAATTAATTGCCCCAAGAATAGAGGAAATCCCTGCTAGGTGTAGAGAGAAGATCGTTAGGTCTACGGATGCCCCTGCATGAGCCAGGTTACCGGCGAGAGGAGGGTAGACGGTTCAACCTGTCCCAGCCCCGGCTTCAACCCCTGAAGAGGCAAGAAGAAGGAGAAAGGAGGGAGGGAGGAGTCAGAAGCTTATATTATTTATTCGAGGGAAAGCCATGTCGGGGGCCCCGATCATTAGGGGGACTAGCCAGTTTCCAAAGCCGCCGATTATGATGGGCATCACTATAAAGAAAATTATTACGAAGGCGTGTGCAGTAACGATTACGTTGTAAATTTGGTCGTCGCCTAGTAGGGCGCCGGGTTGACTTAGCTCCGCCCGAATAAGCAGGCTTAAAGCTGTGCCGACCATACCAGCTCAAGCACCAAATACCAGATAGAGGGTGCCAATGTCTTTGTGGTTAGTTGAAAAAAATCAGCGCGTGATTGCCACAGGTAGGGTGGCTGAGGGTTAAGCGGTGGGTTGTAGCTCCATGAACAGAGGTTTGAGTCCTCTCCTTACCAAGCCTTGTGGTGTGACCACGTCAGATTGCAAACCTGAAGAAGTAGGCCTATCCGCCTGCCGGGGCTTTCCCCGTAGACGCCCGGCGGCGGGGGAAGGGTAGATGAATGCTCGTTGGTTTGAGCGCTTAGCTGTTAACTAAGAATTTGAAGGATCGAGGCCTTCTCACCTAGGAAGGCTTTAGCTTAATCAAAGTGTCTGGGTTGCATTCAGAAGATGTGGGATAGAGTCCTGCAAGTCTTATCAGGGGCTGGGAGATTCTCACTCCCGCTTAGGGCTTTGAAGGCCCTTGGTCTTGTGCTATCCTAAGCCCCTATGTGAATCAGGTCAGAACAGCTGGGGTAATAGGGAGGATGCCCAGGGCAACGACCGTGGCGAAGGCTAAAAAGAGGTGCGTTTGAGATGGACGAAGTCGTCAGGGGGTTGTTTTTACCAGGGTATTAGGGGGTGAGGTGAGGGTCACAGCGTAGCAGATCCGGAGGTAGTAGTAAAGGCTTAGTAGGGCTGATAGTGCGGCTACTGTTGCAGGTAGCTGGAGGCCTTGCTTCACCATTTCGTTAATCACGAGTCATTTGGGCATAAAGCCTGAGAGGGGTGGGAGGCCCCCAAGGGATAGAAGGACGGGGGTGAGCATGGCTGCGAGTGCTGGGGACTTGGCCCAGGAAGTTGCAAGGTCGTTGAGGTTCATGCAGTCGTAGGCTTTCAGTGCTGAAAATGCTATGGAGGTTATGGCAATGTACATAAAGAGGTTGAGAAGAGCAATGGAGGGTGCAAATTGTACTACTAAGGTCATCCATCCCAAGTGTGCGATAGAGGAGTATGCTAGGATTTTGCGGAGCTGTGTTTGGTTTAAGCCGCCTCAACCTCCAATAAGTGTGGAAGCAAGACCAAGAGTGATGAGAAGTCGGGAGTCCACGGAGGGGGCCACTTGAACAATTAAAGCAAAGGGGGCGAGCTTTTGCCATGTCGAGAGAATTAGGCCTGTCGTAAGGTCTAGGCCCTGGAGAACCTCTGGGAGTCAGAAGTGGACGGGCGCTAGTCCGACTTTGAGGGCGAGAGCCAGTATAGTAATGGTGGTGGGGATGGGGTGAGTGAGCTGAGAGATGGCCCATTCTCCAGAAAACCAGGCGCTGGTTAGGCTGGCAAACATGATTATTGCGGCAGCGGTGGCTTGAACAAGAAAATATTTCGTGGCTGCTTCCACTGCCCGGGGGTGGTGCTTTTGGGCCATTAGGGGCAAGATGGCAAGGGTGTTGATTTCTAGCCCCATTCATGCGAGAAGTCAGTGTGAGCTGGAGAAGGTGAGGACAGTTCCTAGGCCTAGGGCGGATAGGAGGCAGGTGATAACTAGTGGATGCATTAGTAGAGGAAGGGGTTTAACCAACATATTTGGGGTATGGGCCCAAAAGCTTATTTAGCTGACTTTACTAGAAGGTGGTGTAGTGGAAGCACCAAGAGTTTTGATCTCTTGAGGACGGGTTCGAGCCCCTTTCTTCTAAGGAATCGGAGGGACTTGAACCCTCGTAAGTCACTCTATCAAAGTGGTCCTTAGGCATTCGGGCACGATTCCGGGTTACAGTTGCGGAGGAAGTCCTGCAAGTGCTACGGGGAGTGCGAGGTGTCAGAGGACGAGTGCCAGTGTGAGGGGGAGGAAATTCTTTCAGATTAAGTGCATTAGTTGGTCGTAACGAAATCGGGGGTAAGAGGCTCGGACTCAGAGAAAAACGACAGATAACAGGGCGGCTTTTGTCATTAGGTTAAGTGTCGTGAGTTCTGGAAACGCGGGGATATGGGAGGCGCCTAGGAAAAGGGTGGCGGAGAGTGCATTTATAAGAAGAATGTTAGCGTACTCGGCTAGAAAAAAGAGGGCGAAAGGGCCGGCGGCATACTCCACGTTGAAGCCCGAGACAAGCTCGGACTCACCCTCAGTCAGGTCGAAGGGGGCTCGGTTTGTTTCGGCAAGGGTCGAGATGTACCACATAGCGGCGAGGGGTCAAGCAGGCAAGACCAGTCAGATGCTTTCTTGCACAATGTTGAAGGTGTGCAGGGTGAAGCCACCGGTGAAAATGATGATGCTCAGGAGAATAAGGCCTAGACTAACTTCGTAGGAGATAGTCTGAGCGACGGCCCGCAATGCCCCGATTAATGCGTATTTTGAATTGGAAGCTCATCCGGAGCCCAGAATTGAGTAGACCGCAAGGCTGGAGAGAGCTAGAATGAACAGGACCCCTAGGTTGAGGTCTGCTACGGGGTACGGCATGGGTATGGGGGTTCAAAGTAGTAGTGCCAGGGTAAGGGCTAGCATTGGAGCAGCCAAGAAGAGAAGGGGAGAGGCTGTGGAGGGGCGCACTGGCTCTTTAATAAAAAGCTTAACCCCATCGGCAATGGGTTGAAGTAAGCCGTAGGGGCCGACAATGTTTGGGCCCTTTCGCAGTTGTATATAGCCCAGGACTTTGCGCTCGAGGAGTGTGAGGAAAGCAACGGCCAGGAGGATCGGGACAATAAAGGCTAACGGGTTGATGATGTAGATAAGAAGTGCAGAAGTCATTACTAAGGAGAGGAGTTGAACCTCTGGGGAAAAGGGCTTAGGTCTTTCGCAATTACCGGGCTCTGCCACCTTAATACGCCGTTCTTTCAGGCATGCCTGGGTATGCCCCTTTTCTACTTTAGTTGTCTTCACTAGGTGGGGGAGAGGCGTGCCTTGGGCATGGGCCTCTTCTTTCCGGTCCTTTCGTACTAGGAAAGATCAGTTCATAGATAGAAACTGACCTGGATTACTCCGGTCTGAACTCAGATCACGTAGGACTTTAATCGTTGAACAAACGAACCCTTAATAGCGGCTGCACCATTAGGATGTCCTGATCCAACATCGAGGTCGTAAACCCCCTCGTCGATAGGGACTCTGGGAGAGGATTGCGCTGTTATCCCCAGGGTAACTCGGTCCGTTGATCGGCGTGCGCCGGATCGTGGTGGTCAGATGTTCTGTTGCTTAGAACAGTGGTTCTTGGCTGTAGGGGTAGTACCCCCAGTCCTCAGGGAGGCTATTTTTTCCTCCGTGGTCGCCCCAACCAAAGACAAGTAGGGGAGGGGCCACTAAATTCTCCCTGGTTGTACAGGTTTGTTTAATGTGGGCTGCCTAGTGTCTAAAGCTCCATGGGGTCTTCTCGTCTTATGGGGGTAATCCCGCTTCTGCACGGGAAGATCAATTTCACTGACTGGGGAGAGGAGACAGTTGGGCCCTCGTCGTGCCATTCATACAGGTCTCCATTTAAAAGACAAGTGATTGCGCTACCTTTGCACGGTCAAAATACCGCGGCCGTTAAACCCATAGTCACAGGGCAGGCGGGACCTCTTATGTTTTGGTGGTCAAGAGGCGATGTTTTTGGTAAACAGGCGAGGCTCATGTTTGCCGAGTTCCTTCTCTTCCTTTAGGTCTTTCCTTAGGGCACACCTGTGTGGGGTTAACGATTAAATGTTCGGAGTTTTCTCGTTGTTGGTTAAGCTCGAAGTTCCCTCTTGGCTTGGGTTCGTTATTTGTCGGTGGTGGGGTCCGGTCCGACTTACATGTGTGCTGGGAGAGGGTTTTCCCTCTTGTTACTCATTTTAGCATAGGCGCTCCCATGGGGGCATGGGATGGCTTAGTAGTTGTCAGGGGGTAAGATTCTTTAACAAAATAAAGGGTTTGGAGGCTGTCTGAGCTTTAACGCTTTCTTCCTAGATGGCTGCTTTTAGGCCCACTAGAACAGGTTACCTTATATATTATGATCTTTAGCCACCTGTAAAGGTTGTGTCCTGATTCAAAGGAGCTGTACCTCCTTTGACTAACTCTCCTGACTTCTGTAGTCAAAATTAGTGTAACTTTAGGGGTTTGAGAATTCGGGAGGCTGAACTTCTATTCATTTCCTAAGCAACCAGCTATGACTAGGCTCGGTAGGTTTATCACCTCTACTCGGAGCTCGTCCCACTCTTTTGCCACAGAGACGGGTTGGCCCTAAACAGGCTGTCTCGGAGTAGCTCGTCTAGTTTCGGGGGCTCAAACTAAAGAACTCTTTGCTTGAGGGTGCTGGCTAAATCATGATGCAAAAGGTACGAGGTTAAATCTCTGTTTTTCTAGGCTTAAATGGGTTGTTTCATTTCTCTTTCAGCTTTCCCTTGCGGTACTTTCTCTGTCGCTCAAATTTTCTTTTCTGTCTCCCATACTATGATGGAAAAATGGTTTGTTTGGGGGTTTCAAGGTTTTGTTAGGGTGGGTGTGTTGTTGGAGGGACCTAGGGGGTGTTGGGCTAGCTGATCAGCTCAGGGCGACTCGGTTTGCACGGGTGTCTCTTCGGTGTAAGGGAAGTGCTCTACTTACTAAGCTACGCTCTGGTTATTCCAAGTGCACTTTCCAGTACACTTACCATGTTACGACTTGCCTCCCCTTAGTTCGATAGTCTTTTTACTTACTTGTAGAAGTGAACTTGGGGAGAGTGACGGGCGGTGTGTACGCATCTCAGAGCCGGCTTCAGAAAAACGCTCTGTTTTCCTCTTACTGCTAAATCCACCTTCAAATGCCGGTTTCACGGCATCGTCTGTTGTGTCCTAAGTTAGGAAATGTAGCCCATTTCTTTCCACCTCATACGCTACACCTCGACCTGACGTTTTGGGCTATGCCCGTTTTGCTTACTGTGGGGCCTTTACAGGGTAAGCTGACGACGGCGGTATATAGGCGGGGAAAACTAGGGGTGGTGAGGTTGAACGGGGGTTATCGGTTCTAGAACAGGCTCCTCTAGGTGGGTCTGAAGTACCGCCAAGTCCTTTGGGTTTTAAGCTGGCGCTTGTAGTCCCCTGGCGGATACTAGTTGTACCTTAGTATCAAGGTTTACGGCTAAGCATAGTGGGGTATCTAATCCCAGTTTGTTTCTTAGTTGTCGTGGGTTCAGGCTAGGTAAAGCCACTTTCGTGGTGGGGCTTCATTCCTCCGAGTGCGTATAACAGCCAGGGGGACGTTCGGCTTTAGTTGTTTTTACCCCTGACCACTCTTTACGCCGGTGTCTGTCAACTTGGGCCTCTCGTATAACCGCGGTGGCTGGCACGAGTTTTACCGGCCCTGTATAAACTTTAACTAAGTCAAGCTTTCGCTTATGGCTTAATATCTATCACTGCTGAGTTCCCTTGGGGGTGTGGCTTAGCAAGGCGTCTTGGGCTGCGGGGCGTGCCTGATGCCGGCTCCTCGTTCCCGGGCGGGAAACTGAGGGCATCCTCACAGGGGTGCGGAGACTTGCATGTATAAATCTGGTTAAAGCTGACAGTAAAGTCAGGACCAAGCCTTTGTGTTGGCGGGGCTTTCTAGGGCCCGTCTTAGCATCTTCAGTGCTATGCTTTAGGTTAAGCTACACTAAC